TAAACTTTCTATTTCGATGAACCGGTTCTTACCAGAATTATATATGGACAATGAGGAACAACGGACCTCCCCCTTTTTTTGTTTTATTTGTTTCTCCTTTTACTTTACTGTTCAAAGAGAAAGTCGTTCTGTTATTAAGTAAATACGCACTTTCTATGGGAAACAACATAGACATAGTGATTGTCCAACGAGATACTACGCATAATACTTGCCCAAGGCAAGTCACATATTGCGCACTTACCCCTTGTTTTATTATTTTATAAATTTTATTTCCATTTATGCTTTATCGACTCGTTTCATATCATGGTTCAAGCGTTAAAAATCGGTGGGGTTTACTACTCCTTTTCGAAATCCGAAGAAGTTCCCCATAGAATTCCTTGAATCATCTGTCAACGGCTCAATCAATTACTTCTTCGGAATGCCAAAAAAAAGATTACTTGGTTTTCTTTTATTAAGATATGCCTATACCATTTTCCTTCATTGATTTGATTCTTTCGATGGATAGCGGGATTCATATTGGAAATAATCATAAATCTAGGAATTAGAACCGTAAGAGTTGCCTTTCTATTTTTTCAGATTGATTGGAATCAATACAAATTAAATAGATGAAGCAAAGAAATAGAATTGGGGTACTATGTACATTACATATATGTAATTGATATCTACATATATGAATATGAAGATACATATTTTAGATTGATCTATATCAAGCCTCTATCTTTATAGAGTACAACTTTATACACTACAATAACACTAATAAATAGTATGGTAGAAAGATTCATATATTTCTTTCTACCATACTATCGGATCTCATAGAATACTGCTGATTCTAGTCCGCTCATTTTATTTAAGACGTGAAATTGGAATCTGATTTCTTCAATCATTGATAAGAACTAAGGAGTCAAGTTTCATTCAAATTAATCATTTTGACTGACTGTTTTTACATATATGATAAGTAAAAAGGCAGTAGGAACTAGAATGAACAGTGCAGTAGCAATAAATGCGAGAATATTTACTTCCATAATCTCATCGTTTTTTTTTTACTTCGCAATAACTCGGGATTTAATCCCATAGAGATGATAAATCTTTCGCCTGTAAATTCAATGGGATGAATTACATCTCGATGATATTGAATCGTATCAATATCATGAATAACAATACCTGAGCTATCAAATCGATTCATCGTCGAGAATTGAATAGTATAACATAGGAAGATCATTTCTCCATACCGAATCCAAAATTGGATTCCTGATCCAATCAAGAATTCCTTTATTTATCATTCTTTTCCACTCTTTCTTTCTTTTCTATAACCTACCGCTTTCCTTGTACAAGTATCATTTGACCGCTTTTCCACTTCCATTGGTTACAAACCCAAACAAACAATAGAAGTAAGGACCGAGTTAAGTTCTAAACTCCTTTTTTTTTAATGATCTAATTTTCTTGTACGACAAAGAAGTGTGATAAAGATGAGTCCGGGTATAAAAGATCTAATATTCCATCAAATTCACTATTTTAGAGTTTGTTATTTCTTCGATGGGACCTTTACCTTAGGAAGGAAAAAAAAATGATTCATTCCCTTGCTAAGAGGGGCGGGATCCTTGTTTGATCTTTCTTTTATTAATATACTTTTCCTTGGATTAGGACTGGGACGCATATATCAAAAGTTAAGTGTGCAATTTGAATTTGAAACAATTTATCTAATTCAAATTAGTAATTGAGGTTACACACAATCGGAACCAGAAAAAGAGATAGGTTTAATCTGAAATATATCAGGGTAAATTCATTTTGTAGCGTACAATAAAGGAATTCCATTTGTGTATGTGCTCCCAGGAAACAGAGGGTATTCTATTCCATTACACGGATCGGGTCGAAAAAGTCCGACCCAGTACGGTATCTATTGGAATTCTGAATACGATGCTCCCAATAATTGTACTAATCCACATATTTCTCTCTCCCATCAATCGGTACTAGTTGAAGTAATAGAAATTCCCGGATTTGTTTGATGAGAAATGCGAAACGAAAAAGCAAAAAAAAAGAAATAAGAATCTCCGTTGGGAACGAAATTCTGCTCCTTATCCCCCTTTTCACAGAAAATGTAGAGATGAATTGAGTATTTATTGGATCCGTCGGGACTGACGGGGCTCGAACCCGCAGCTTCCGCCTTGACAGGGCGGTGCTCTGACCAATTGAACTACAATCCCAGGGAAATTAGGTGTATAGCATACATATTCTTATGATCTCATTCAAACCATTTCTATTTAGAATCGCCGTGTTGTAACATAGATGCAAGTGATCTATTGATAGCCACATGGATACGCACTTTAGTGAGAGCGGCATGGATTATCCTTTCGTTATTGTTAAATCGATTGATAATCAATCTTTCAATAAAAAAAAGTCTTTGTTTTTTCCTTACTCTTTTCCTTAGACTTTATACTTACAGATCCTGATATGAATCTAGATCATTAGCAAGATCGGAATTTGCGGGAACAAAATAAATAGA